GGACAAATATTTGAATCTTCACTCGGGTTAGCGGGGGGGTTGCTAGACAGACATTATCGAATAGCGCCTTTTGATGAGAGATATGAACAAGAAGCTTCGAGAAAACTGGTGTTTTCTGAATTATATGAAGCCAGTAAGCAAACAGCGAATCCATGGGTATTTGAACCCGAGTATCCAGGGAAAAGCAGAATATTTGATGGAAGAACGGGGGATCCTTTTGAACAACCTGTTATAATAGGAAAGCCCTATATCTTGAAATTAATTCATCAAGTTGATGATAAAATCCATGGGCGTTCCAGCGGGCGTTATTCACGTCTTACACAACAACCCCTTAAAGGAAGGGCCAAGAAAGGGGGACAACGGGTAGGAGAAATGGAGGTTTGGGCTTTAGAGGGGTTTGGCGTTGCTTATATTTTACAAGAGATGCTTACTTATAAATCTGATCATATTAGAGCTCGACAGGAAGTACTTGGTAGTATAATCTTTGGAGAAACAATACCGACTCCTGAGGATGCTCCAGAATCTTTTCGGTTGCTCGTTCGAGAACTACGATCTTTAGCTCTGGAACTGAATCATTTTCTTGTATCTGAGAAGACTTTCCAGATTAATAGGAAGGAAGCTTAATCGAACGGAAGCAGAATTCTTCTTCTATGATCGATCGATATACACATCAACAACTCCGAATTGGATTAGTTTCTCCTCAACAAATAAGTACTTGGTCCAAAAAAATCCTGCCTAATGGCGAGATAGTTGGAGAGGTGACAAAACCTTATACCTTTCATTACAAAACCAATAAACCAGAAAAAGATGGATTATTTTGTGAAAGAATTTTTGGGCCTATCAAAAGTGGAATTTGTGCTTGTGGAAATTATCGAGTAATCGGAGATCAAAAGGAAGACCCGAAATTTTGTGAACAATGCGGAGTCGAGTTTGTTGATTCTCGGATACGAAGATATCAAATGGGCTACATCAAACTCGCATACCCGGTAATGCATGTGTGGTATTTGAAACGTCTTCCTAGTTATATTGTGAATCTTTTAGATAAACCTCTTAACGAATTAGAAGACCTAGTATACTGCGGTGTGTGATTTGATCGAAATTCTGATTTTACAGATTCGAAATGAGAAACTGTCATCCCATTTAATCCAATCGGGATGCCCTGTACCTGACATGTTTCTTGGTAGGAGTAACATGAAGCTCAGAATTAGGGATGTATTCAAGACCCTCCCAAAAAGGGACAAAAAGGGAATTGATCTATGGTCGATTTCATAAGAATTTCTAGTTATACCTCGTAAAAAAAAAGACTTTTTCTTTTGTGCAATTAAGCAGTTACTTTTTTTTAGAAAGAAATTATGTTCAAGTAAGCAAATAGAAAAGATGTCATGGTTACAAGAGTCTATCTATCGCATATAGACTTTAAGGGCATCGTGGCCTAACCGTCGAGGTGAAGTCGGGACCTAAAAGATCGAATGGAACAGTACATAGACAAGTAAATTCCTTATGAATTCCAAGGTACTCTCTTTAATTAAGAATTACGGGATTCCTCATTCGAGGGGAAGTAGACTACTCAAGAATTTCACATTTCATTTATGTCATAATTGAATAAAGAATTCAGAAAATCTAAATAAAAATAATAAGGAAGACGGAATCAATGAAGTTTTGCTTGGTCTTCACTGGAAACTTGAGTAAGGAGTAGATCTTTTTGGAGTTTTCTAGAATTTTAAAGCGAGAACTCCTTTCTTTTTCTTTATTTGGTGTACCTACTTGAGCCGGATGAAAGGAAACTTTCACGTCCGATTTTGAGGGGGGGAGATCCTATCCCAATTTTTATTTTGCTAGGCCCATAGATAAAAAACCCACTTTTTTACGATTACGAGGTTTATTGGGATATGAAATCCAACCCTGGAAATACAAGATCCCAATTTTTTTTACTACCCGGAGCTTCGATACATTTCGAAATCGAGAGATGTCTACCGGGGGCAGTTCTATCAGACAACAATTAGCCAATCTAGATTTACGAATTATTATAGATTATTCATTGGTAGAATGGAAAGAATTGGAGGAAGAGGAACCCACAGGGAATGAATGGGAAGATCGAAAAGTTGGAAGAAGAAAAGATTTTTTGCTTAGACGCATGGAATTGGCTAAGCATTTTATTCGAACAAATATAGAACCAAAATGGATGGTTTTGTGTCTATTACCAGTTCTTCCTCCTGAGTTGAGACCAATCTATCATATAGATGAGGATAAACTAGTGACCTCGGATATTAATGAAATCTATAGAAGAATTATCTATCGGAATAATACTCTTACAGATCTATTAACAACAAGTATAGCTACGCCAGAAGAATTAATAATATCTCAGGAAAAATTGTTACAAGAAGCTGTGGATGCACTTCTTGATAATGGAATCTGCGGACAACCAATGAGAGATGATCATAATAGAGTTTACAAGTCGCTTTCAGATGTAATTGAAGGCAAAGAAGGAAGAGTTCGCGAG